AATGATTGAAGTTTTTCTATTTGGAATTGTCTTAGGTCTAATTCCTATTACTTTAGCTGGATTATTTGTAACTGCATATTTACAATACAGACGTGGTGATCAGTTGGACCTTTGATTAAATTAATTAACATCTTTTTTTTTTTAATTGACCTCCTCTTTTCTTTAATCCAAAGGAGGTCAAATTAAGATTACTCTTCAATTATTTAAGTGTAATTTTTGGACTAACCTAACCAAGACTGGAATCACGCTCTGTAGGATTTGAACCTACGACATCGGGTTTTGGAGACCCACGTTCTACCGAACTGAACTAAGAGCGCTTTCTTATCTTCTTATCATTATCACACTAGCTAAAACTAAAAAAAAAAGAAGAGGATTTTTTTTCTAACCCGAATACATCTTGTATGCATAAGACTATCATATAGAATATGATATAATAAAATAAAGATTATGTATGCCTGATTTTAATCGATTTCAATGAATCCCTCGTTACTGCTCAGACGAGAAGTAATAGGTAGGGATGACAGGATTTGAACCCGTGACATTTTGTACCCAAAACAAACGCGCTACCAAGCTGCGCTACATCCCTTTCAATTGGTCTACAGTGTCATTTTATAGAATCCCTGTCTTGTTTTCAAAATCCTTATTTTTTCCATTGATATATCCAAGTTATCTTGACATTTTTTTTTTATTCTCATGTAACATATAATAATAATAGAAGGCTTATATACACATGAATCTGAAACCCATCGTAAAAAATAACTAAAAAAAAAGAATATTTTTTGGGAATGCTCAGTCGGAAGGGACGTCTTTTTCGGTTTTAAGAAAAGGAAAATCTTATCTACCGAATCATTGTAAATTTCAATTGGAATTAGGAATTCCGTGTACAAATACAAGCGGTCCTTAACTACTTACATAGTTATATTATATCGGATCATATATGGATTACCATTAGGCATTACAATAAATAATACAATAAATAAAAAGAATAAAGAAGGAGGATTTAAAATGCGAGATCTAAAAACATATCTTTCCGTGGCACCGGTACTAAGTACTCTATGGTTTGGGGCTTTAGCAGGTCTTTTGATAGAGATCAATCGTTTATTTCCGGATGCGTTGACATTCCCTTTTTTCTCATTCTAGTTATTGACATGGGAAGGGGTGAAGAAGATTAGAGATAGAATCAAAAGATTTGTGACTAATCCCTCCCCCTCTTTTCTTTTTTTTTTTTAGATAAAATAGAATTCAACCTCGGCAAAATTCGGGTTTAGTCTCCAATTCCATTTAGAAATAATATTGTGAGAACAGAAATGTGTCTAGGGCAAGAAGATCATACAAGATCTTTTAATGAAATACTGTACATTGAATCGAATTCGATTCAAAATATACCTAAATATTAGTTTGTTGTTTTACTTCTTATTTTTTTGATTTCTTTTTTCGCGGAAAGTAGAAGAGTTGGTTGAATCAAAAACGCAAAGGAGGTTCATGGCCAAGGGTAAAGATGTCCGAGTAACGGTTATTTTAGAATGTACCAACTGTGTTCGAAACGGTCTTAATAAGGAATCAAGGGGTCTTTCCAGATATATTACTCAAAAGAATCGACACAATACGCCTAGTCGATTGGAATTGAGAAAATTCTGTCCCTATTGTTACAAACATACGATTCACGGGGAGATAAAGAAATAACTCGAATCAAGTGCCTGTGTATCACTCTTACAAGGAACACGAAAAGTACATATTCTATATATACCATATTATTCTATATATTCTAGTTAACATAATTTAACTAACTAAAAAAAAAAAAGCCAAATCAAATCCTATATTTTGAATTCAAAATCTTTTTGGATCAGATTGAAATAGGATTTTGGGGATAAGGAATAAACAAACCATGGAAAAATCCAAGCGACTCTTTCTTAAATCCAAGCGATCTTTTCGTAGGCGTTTGCCCCCGATCCAATCGGGGGATCGAATTGATTATAGAAACATGAGTTTAATTAGTCGATTTATTAGTGAACAAGGAAAAATATTATCTAGACGGGTAAATAGATTAACCTTAAAACAACAACGATTAATTACTATTGCTATAAAACAAGCTCGTATTTTATCTTTGTTACCTTTTCTTAATAATGAAAAACAATTTGAAAGAAGCGAGTCGACCTCCGGAGCTACTGGTCTTAGAACCCTAAATAAATAAAAAAAAAGTAGACTTACTTTACTTCTCAATTGAACCCAAATTCAAATTCAAATCCGAACTCAAACAGAGATTGATATTTTGTTCGAAAAATTGTAAGAAAAAAAATTGGGGAAGAAGAAGAAATCTTTTTTTATTGGATATTGGACATATTCGCTCATTTAATTTTGAGCGACTTTATCATATTCTCTTTATCATACTAATTTCTACTCTACCTTCCCGGAGTTCATTCTCCAGCGAACTCCATTTAAAATATTCTGACGAATTCCTTACAATTTCCTTTTTTATTTTATGATCTCATTAGAAATCATATAAAGACAATTCCTATTTAATATAGCTATTTGTGCAAGTATTTTACGATTAAGAAGCAACTGTCTCTTATACAGATTGTGTATTAATATACTATAACTAGAGGATACTCTATTCTCGCGAATTACTGCATTTATCCGAGTGATCCACAAACGACGAAAATCTCTCTTTTTCCTATCTCTATCTCGATGAGACGAAACCAAAGATCTTATTTTCTGTTGAATAATTGTTCGAGTAAGTCTTGAACGAGCCCCCCGAAAGCTTGATGCAAATAAACGAATTTTTGTTCTACGTCTCCGAGCTATATATCCTCGTCTAATTCTAGTCATTGAATAAATGAAACTTTCATGAATAACTAATTGATTTCCTTTCTTTCAGTTATTCTTTTCCCCTTTCCTAGTTTAAGTTTATTAATAACAAAACAGATTCTTCCAATGTATAAAATACAAATTCCAATGGCTTTTGCTACTATAACCTTCCCAACCACAATTTGTCTTTTTTTATAGGCATTTCACCTCGAAACGAGTATTGATACTAGGTATCAAAAAACAGAAAAAAGTAATAAATAGAAATGAATAACGAAATAGTGGATTCCATCGTTTCTATGGTTATGTCTTAAACGGTGAGGTCCTCTCTATACACCGGAGTCCCTTATTTCATTTAATCAATGCTATTAGCAACTTGCACAGTTCAAATTCTTTGGCTCTACCCATGAATTATCTAGTAATAGGTCTTTCACAACGAGATCTACCTATACAGTAACGGTATTTAATTATGAAGATTGACTGGATAGCTGACCCTCTTAGTCCGTTTTTGCAAGAGTATAGGCATAAGATTTCGGCTTTGAAAATAGGATTTCCCCGCTTAATGGATAACTATTTGTTACCAATGAGGAATGTTTTCTCATCGGAAACCATAAATCTCATATACAATAGAAGAGAATTGAATAGATCTTTTTTTTTTAGTTTTCGATATATAGATATAGATAGTGAATGGCCTTCTTCCTTCCATTTTATACTATTGACTAGTACTGATCATTGATACTGGAAAATGGATTTCCCTTTTTTCTCCCAATGGTGATCTGAACGAGTCGCACATACACCCTAGTACATGTTCCTCGACGCTGAGGACATCCCCCAAGAGCGGGGGATTTCGTAACATTTCTGATTGGCTGTCTTGTGTTTCTAATAAGTTGTTTAATAGTTGGCATGTTGAATCGTATACATAATAAATGGGCTGGTTTAGATCGATCCTAACCGGATGATTATGAATTACTTCTCTATTTAATAGATGAATAGAATATTAGTAAACCCGTTAATAAGTAAGAAGATCAAATCTCAAATCGGCGATTTTCGTCAACTTAATGCTATTTTTTTTTATTCAATCGCTACAAGATCAACAATTCCATGAGCTTGGGCTTCTGTTGCTGACATAAAAACATCCCTTTCCATATCTTCGGATACAACCCATAAGGGTTTGCCCGTTCTTTGTACATAAACTCTTGTGATGGTTTCGCGCAGTTTCAGTAGTTCTTCTGCTTCCAGGATAAATTCTCCCGTTTGCGCCTCATAAAAAGAACTCGCAGGTTGATGTATCATTACCCTGATAATATAACAAATGGTTCCTCTATCTCGCATGATGAGGTGAGGAGAAGAGATAAAGAATAATAAAAAAAGAAAGATAGAATTGAGCAACCGTACAGGCATCCTTTGCACATTGCATACGGCTATACAATGGAATTCACTTTACCTTCCATTTCCATCGAAGAAAGAGAAAAAAATATAGATATAGGGTTTATCCGATTCAGATCGGGAAATGATCCAATTACCATCCTTCCTTTCGGAGCAGTTAAAAAATACTATGATGGCTCCGTTGCTTTTTATATATTTCTCTCGTCTGTGATTCAGCAATCCCAAAGTTTCTTTTTTTTTTTTTTCGTACTCTTTCATAACAATAACATAAATATTGTTAAAAGTTTTCTGTTGTGAAAACAAAAAAGTTTGTGACGCTGAAATGGTAATGGTCACCGATAAATAAGAAAAAATCGAGAATACCCTTTATTTTATACTAATTTCATACTACTCTTTCGATATATAATCTAATGTTTTGAAAAAAAAGATTTCTCATATCGAATTCGAAGTGCCATGCTATTATTACTTAATATTCCTATTTCATATGGCGAAGGCATAGTCTTTTTTTTTTTTTCTTAAAAAACTCATTGGCGCCAAGCGTGAGGGAATGCTAGACGTTTGGTAATCTCTCCGCCGACCAGGATAAAAGATCCCATTGAAGCGGCTAATCCCATGCATATTGTATGCACATCGGGTTGCACAAATTGCATAGTATCATAAATAGCTACTCCGGGGATTACCCATCCGCCAGGAGAGTTTATAAACAAATACAGATCCTTGTTATCATTCTCTATACTGAGATATACCATAAGACCAATAAGTTGATTCGAAATCTCGCTATCAACCTCTTGGCCTAAAAAAAGTAATCTTTC